GTCCCTGTAGCTTAAACCAAAGCATGGCGCTGAAGATGCCAAGACGGGCACTACCCCCAAGGACAAAAGACTTAGTCCTAACCTTACTGTTAATTCTTGCCTAACACATACATGCAAGTATCCGCACCCCGGTGCAAATGCCCTCACCCTCCCACCGAGGAAGCAGGAGCGGGTATCAGGCACGCCACAATCAACCGCAGCCTAAGACACCCAGCCACAGCCACACCCCCACGGGTATTCAGCAGTAGTCAACATTAAGCAATAGGCGCAAGCCTGACTTAGTTAAGGCAACCCAGGGCCGGTAAATCTTGTGCCAGCCACCGCGGTCACACAAGAGGCCCAAATTAACCAACCTTTAAGCGGCGTAAAGTGTGGGTCCTAGACTATCACAACCAACTAAGACCAAACCACCTACCTAAGCTGTCATAAGCCTATGGTATCCCAAAGCCCAACCTAAAGATGATCTTAGCACCCCTGACCAATTCCACCCCACGAAAGCTAGGGTACAAACTGGGATTAGATACCCCACTATGCCTAGCCCTAAATCCTGATGTTTTCTATACATAAACATCCGCCCGAGAACTACGAGCACAAACGCTTAAAACTCTAAGGACTTGGCGGTGCCCTAAACCCACCTAGAGGAGCCTGTTCTATAATCGATAATCCACGATACACCCAACCACTCCTTGCCAAAACAGCCTACATACCGCCGTCGCCAGCCCACCTCTATGAGAGCACAACAGTGAGCCCAAAAGCCCACCAACCCGCTAGCAAGACAGGTCTAGGTATAGCCCATGGAGTGGAAGAAATGGGCTACATTTTCTATAATAGAATACACCTAACGAAAAGAGGTCTGAAATCTACCTCTAAGAAGGCGGATTTAGCAGTAAAGAGGGACAATCAAACCCTCTTTAAGCCGGCCCTAGGGCACGTACACACCGCCCGTCACCCTCCTCACAGGCCCCAAACCCCACTAACTAATACAACCAACCGCCAAAGACGAGGCAAGTCGTAACAAGGTAAGTGTACCGGAAGGTGCACTTAGCATCATACCAGGGTGTAGCTATAACCCAAAGCATTCAGCTTACACCTGAAAGATATCTACCCCACAGATCACCCTGAAGCCTACTCTAGCTCCACCCACACAATAATCAAAAACCCACTACACCAGATAACTAAAACATTATTCCAAACTTAGTATAGGTGATAGAAAAGTACCACCCGGACGCTATAGAAAAAGTACCGTAAGGGAAAGATGAAATAATAATGAAAACCAAGCTCCCTACAGCAAAGATAAACCCTTGTACCTTTTGCATCATGATTTAGCAAGAACACCCAGACAAAGGGACCTTAAGCCTGCCACCCCGAAACCCAAGCGAGCTACCTACGAGCAGCTACCCCGAGCTAACCCGTCTCTGTTGCAAAAGAGTGGGATGACTTGTAAGTAGAGGTGAAAAGCCAACCGAGCTGGGTGATAGCTGGTTGCCTGCAAAGTGAATCTAAGTTCCTCTAGTCTTACTCCACCCAGACAAACCCACTAACTCCTATGTATTGGACTATAAGCTAATTAAAGGGGGTACAGCCCCTTTAACTAAGGACAACAACCTCCACCAGCGGATAAACTAAACTCACCTTACACCTGTGGGCCTTAAAGCAGCCACCCCAAAAGAATGCGTCAAAGCTCTAAACCAAAAAATTTGAAAACAACGCGACTCCCTATACCCTAGCAAGCTAACCTATACCTATAGATGAATTAATGCTAAAACGAGTAACCAGGATACCATATCCCCCTAAGCGCCAGCCTAACCCCCATTAACAGCAAAACCACAATACAAACCCCCCCCCCCCCCCCCGACCAAATATTGAACGCACCCTGTTGACCCAACCCTGGAACGCACATCTAGGAAGATTCAAATCTGCAAAAGGAACTCGGCAAGCCCAAGGCCCGACTGTTTATCAAAAACATAGCCTTCAGCCAAACAAGTATTGAAGGTGATGCCTGCCCAGTGACATTACGTTCAACGGCCGCGGTATCCTAACCGTGCAAAGGTAGCGCAATCAATTGTCTCATAAATCGAGACCTGTATGAACGGCTAAACGAGGCCTTAACTGTCTCCTGCAGACAATCAGTGAAACTGATCTCCCTGTACAAAAGCAGGGATAAATACATAAGACGAGAAGACCCTGTGGAACTTTAAAATCAATAGCCACCCCAACACCCAATCAAACCTACCTGGCCCACCACCAAAAGTTATGGCTAATATTTTTAGGTTGGGGCGACCCTGGAGAAAAACAAACCCTCCAGACACCAAGGCCATAACCCTTAACCAAGAGCCACCCCTCAACGTGCTAAAAGCGCACAGACCCAATAAAATTGATCAATGGACCAAGCTACCCCAGGGATAACAGCGCAATTCCATCCAAGAGCCCCTATCGACGGAGGAGTTTACGACCTCGATGTTGGATCAGGACATCCTAGTGGTGCAGCCGCTACTAAGGGTTCGTTTGTTCAACGATTAACAGTCCTACGTGATCTGAGTTCAGACCGGAGTAATCCAGGTCGGTTTCTATCTATGATCAACCTTCCCTAGTACGAAAGGACCGGAAAGGTAGGGCCAATACCTTCAAGCACGCCCTCGCCACAAGTGATGCCCACAACTAAATCACCTACGGACCACACACCTCCCCCAAAACAAGGGTTGCTAGTGTAGCAGAGCCCGGCAAATGCAAAAGACTTAAACCCTTTACCTCAGAGGTTCAAATCCTCTCTCTAGCTTCCATATGACCTGACCAATCATCCCCCCAACCCACCTTATCATAATACTATCCTACATACTCCCAATCTTAATCGCTGTGGCATTTCTCACACTAATCGAACGAAAAATCCTAGGCTATATGCAACTCCGAAAAGGACCAAACATCGTAGGCCCCCTAGGACTACTACAACCCATAGCTGATGGAGTCAAATTATTTATCAAAGAACCCATCCGCCCCTCCACATCCTCTCCTCTCCTATTCATTACAACTCCAATACTCGCCCTACTCCTCGCATTAACAATCTGAATTCCCCTTCCCATTCCATTCCCCCTCACAGACCTAAATCTAGGCCTCCTCTTCCTTCTAGCAATATCCAGCCTAGCGGTCTACTCCATCCTATGATCAGGATGAGCATCAAACTCAAAATATGCCCTAATTGGTGCACTACGAGCAGTATCACAAACCATCTCTTATGAAGTCACACTAGCAATTATCCTCCTATCCGTAGTCATACTAAGCGGAAATTACACCATATCCACCCTCACCACATCACAAGAACCACTATACCTCTTATTCTCATCCTGACCCCTAGCAATAATATGATTCATCTCAACACTAGCTGAAACCAACCGTTCCCCATTTGACCTTACAGAAGGAGAATCAGAGCTAGTCTCAGGATTCAACGTAGAATATTCCGCAGGGCCATTCACCCTATTTTTTCTAGCCGAATATACAAATATCATACTAATAAACACACTAACCACTCTTCTATTCCTAAACCCAAGCATGCTTAATATGCCCTCAGAACTATTCCCCCTAACTCTAGCCACAAAAACTCTTCTTCTCTCATCAAGCTTCCTATGAATCCGAGCCTCATACCCACGATTCCGATATGACCAACTCATACACCTCCTCTGAAAAAACTTCCTACCACTAACTTTATCCCTTCACCTCTGACACACTAGCATACCAATCTCTTACGCGGGCCTACCTCCTTACCTAAGGAAATGTGCCCGAACGTTAAGGGTCACTATGATAAAGTGAACATAGAGGTACACCAACCCTCTCATTTCCTAATTAAAGTTAGAAAAGCAGGAATCGAACCTACACAAAAGGAATCAAAATCCTCCATACTTCCTTTATATTATTTCCTAGTAAGGTCAGCTAACAAAGCTATCGGGCCCATACCCCGAAAATGATGGTTCATCCCCCTCCCCTACTAATGGGTCCATTCACAAAACTCGTATCAACCATAAGCCTAATCCTAGGGACTACAATTACAATCACAAGCAACCACTGAACATTAGCCTGAACAGGGCTAGAAATCAATACCCTAGCCATTATCCCCCTAATCTCAAAATCTCACCACCCCCGAGCCATCGAAGCAACAACCAAATACTTCCTAACACAAGCAGCCGCCTCAACATTACTACTCTTCTCAAGTATAATAAATGCATGATCTACCGGACAGTGAGACATCTCTCAACTTACCTACCCCCCATCATGTCTCCTACTAACCACCGCAATCGCCATTAAACTAGGCCTAGCCCCCTTCCACTTCTGGTTCCCAGAAGTCCTCCAAGGATCCTCTCTCACCACAGCCCTCCTCCTCTCAACCCTCATGAAACTCCCGCCAACCACCATTCTACTTCTTTCATCCCACTCGCTAAACCCAACACTACTAACTACAATATCCATTTTATCCATTGCCCTAGGTGGCTGAATAGGACTTAACCAAACACAAACCCGAAAAATCCTAGCTTTCTCATCCATTTCCCACCTAGGATGAATAACCATAATTATCATCTACAACCCTAAACTAACCCTACTAACTTTCTACACATACACTCTAATAACAACCTCTATTTTCCTTATACTAAACACAACCAACACCCTAAAACTGTCAACGCTACTAACCTCATGAACCAAAACCCCCATACTAAACACAACCCTCATAATAGCCCTCCTATCCCTAGCAGGCCTCCCCCCGCTAACCGGCTTTCTACCCAAATGACTCATCATTCAAGAACTTACTAAACAAGAAATAACCGCAACAGCCACAGCCATTGCCTTACTCTCACTCCTAGGACTCTTCTTCTACCTACGCCTAGCATACTGCTCAACCATCACTCTCCCCCCTAACCCATCAAACAAAATAAAACAATGGTCCATTAAAAAACTAACCAACACTCTAACCCCCTCAATCACCTCCTTATCAATTCTTCTCCTACCACTCTCCCCCATAATCCTCACCACCACTTAAGAAACTTAGGATAATATAAAACCAAAGGCCTTCAAAGCCTTAAACAAGAGTTAAACTCTCTTAGTTTCTGCTAAGATCCGTAGGACACTACCCTACATCCCCTAAATGCAACTCAGGTGCTTTAATTAAGCTAGGACCTCACTAGACAGGTGGGTTCCGACCCCACGATAATCCTAGTTAACAGCTAGGTGCCCTAACCAACAGACTTCTGTCTAAAAGACCCCGATGTGCATCTAAACACATATCAATGAGCTTGCAACTCACCATGAACTTCACTACAGGGTCGATAAGAAGAGGAATTAAACCTCTGTAAAAAGGACTACAGCCTAACGCTTAAGCACTCAGCCATCTTACCACATTACCTGTGACCCTTAATCGATGACTATTTTCAACCAACCACAAAGACATCGGCACCCTCTACCTAATCTTTGGCGCATGAGCCGGCATGATCGGCACCGCCCTAAGCTTACTTATCCGAGCAGAACTAGGCCAGCCAGGAACACTCCTAGGAGACGACCAAATCTATAATGTAGTCGTAACTGCCCATGCTTTTGTAATAATCTTCTTTATAGTAATACCAATCATAATCGGAGGATTCGGAAACTGACTAGTCCCACTTATAATCGGAGCTCCCGACATAGCATTCCCACGCATAAACAACATAAGCTTCTGATTACTCCCCCCATCTTTCCTCCTCCTACTAGCCTCGTCCACAGTAGAAGCAGGAGCAGGTACAGGATGAACAGTCTACCCCCCCTTAGCCGGAAACCTAGCCCACGCCGGAGCCTCAGTAGACCTGGCTATCTTTTCCCTTCACCTAGCAGGTGTATCCTCTATCCTAGGAGCAATTAACTTCATTACCACCGCCATCAACATAAAACCACCCGCCCTATCACAATACCAAACCCCACTATTCGTCTGATCCGTCCTAATCACAGCTGTACTCCTCCTCCTATCCCTACCAGTCCTAGCTGCTGGCATCACTATACTCCTCACAGACCGCAACCTAAACACCACCTTCTTCGACCCCGCTGGAGGAGGAGACCCAATCCTATACCAACACCTCTTCTGATTCTTCGGACACCCAGAAGTATATATCCTCATCCTCCCAGGATTTGGAATCATTTCACACGTAGTAGCATACTATGCGGGTAAAAAAGAACCATTCGGTTACATAGGCATAGTATGAGCTATACTATCAATCGGCTTCCTAGGATTCATTGTATGGGCACACCATATATTTACCGTGGGAATAGACGTGGACACCCGAGCATACTTTACATCCGCCACCATAATCATTGCCATCCCAACGGGAATTAAAGTTTTCAGCTGATTAGCCACACTGCATGGAGGAACCATCAAATGAGACCCCCCCATACTATGGGCCCTAGGATTTATCTTCCTATTCACTATCGGAGGACTTACAGGGATTGTCCTAGCAAACTCTTCACTAGACATCGCCCTACATGACACATACTACGTAGTAGCACACTTCCACTATGTCCTATCAATAGGTGCCGTCTTTGCCATCTTAGCAGGATTTACCCACTGATTCCCCCTATTCACCGGATATACCCTAAACCAAACATGAGCCAAAGCTCACTTTGGAGTCATATTTACAGGTGTAAACCTAACCTTTTTTCCTCAACACTTCTTAGGATTAGCAGGAATACCACGACGATACTCCGACTACCCTGACGCCTACACACTATGAAATACCCTATCATCCGTTGGCTCCCTAATCTCTATGGTAGCCGTAATTATACTAACCTTTATTATCTGAGAAGCCCTAGCCTCCAAACGAAAAGTTCTCCAACCAGAATTAACCTCTACTAATATTGAATGAATCCATGGCTGCCCACCCCCATACCACACCTTTGAAGAACCCACCTTCGTCCAAGTACAAGAAAGGAAGGAATCGAACCCTCATACGCTGGTTTCAAGCCAGCCGCATACTATTCCACTTATGCTTCTCTCTTAATGAGGTGTTAGTAAACCTATTACATGGCCCTGTCAAAGCCAAACCACAGGTGAAAACCCTGTACACCTCTCCATGGCTAACCACTCACAACTAGGATTTCAAGACGCCTCATCCCCAATTATAGAAGAACTTGTTGAATTTCACGACCATGCCCTAATAGTTGCCCTAATAATCTGCAGCTTAGTTTTATACATACTTGCACTTATATTAATAGAAAAATTATCCTCAAGCACTGTCGATGCCCAAGAAGTCGAACTAATCTGGACAATTCTCCCAGCCATCGTCCTCATCCTACTCGCCCTCCCATCCCTACAAATCCTTTACATAATAGACGAAATCGACGAGCCCGACCTAACCCTAAAAGCCATCGGACACCAATGATACTGATCCTACGAATACACAGACTTCAAAGACCTCTCATTCGACTCATACATAGTCCCCACAACAGAACTTCCGCTTGGACACTTCCGACTCCTAGAAGTCGACCACCGTGTAGTTATCCCAATAGAATCCCCTATCCGAATCATCATCACTGCCGACGACGTACTCCACTCATGAGCAGTGCCTAGCCTAGGAGTAAAAACCGATGCCATCCCAGGACGACTCAACCAAACATCATTCACCACCACCCGTCCAGGAGTTTTCTACGGCCAGTGTTCAGAAATCTGCGGGGCCAACCACAGCTTCATGCCTATCGTAGTCGAATCTACCCCCCTCACCAACTTCGAAACCTGATCATCTCTACTAACCTCTTAACCATTAAGAAGCTATGTACCAGCACTAGCCTTTTAAGCTAGACAAAGAGGAACCCCTCCTCCTTAATGACATGCCCCAGCTCAACCCAAACCCATGATTCTCCATCATAATTTTATCATGACTAACATTCTCCCTAATCATCCAACCCAAAATACTATCATTCACCTCCACAAATCCTCCCATCAATAAAACCACTTCAGTCACTAAAAACTACCCCTGAACCTGACCATGATCCTAAGCTTTTTCGACCAATTCTCAAGCCCATATCTCCTTGGAATTCCCTTAATCTTACCCTCCATACTTCTTCCTGCCCTTCTTCTTCCAACACCCAACAACCGATGAATCCCCAACCGTCTAACTACCATCCAACTATGATTTACTAATACCTTTACCAAACAACTCATAACCCCATTAAACAAACCAGGCCACAAATGAGCCATCATCCTCTCATCACTAATAGCATTTCTACTAATAACCAACCTTCTAGGTCTACTACCCTACACATTCACCCCAACCACCCAACTATCAATAAACATAGCCTTAGCACTCCCATTATGACTAGCTACTATACTCACAGGCCTACGAAATCAACCAACAATATCCCTAGGACACCTCCTACCCGAAGGCACACCCACCCCACTAATCCCAGCTTTAATCATAATCGAAACCATCAGTCTCTTCATCCGTCCACTTGCCTTAGGGGTCCGCCTCACTGCAAACCTAACCGCAGGACACCTACTCATTCAACTCATCTCAACAGCCACTATCACCCTCCTCCCTATCCTACCTATCATTTCTATCCTCACTATAACAATCCTCCTTCTACTAACAATCCTAGAAGTAGCAGTAGCCATAATCCAAGCTTATGTCTTCGTCCTATTACTAAGCCTCTACCTACAAGAAAACATCTAATGGCCCACCAAGCACACTCCTACCACATAGTAGATCCAAGCCCATGACCAATTTTCGGAGCAACCGCCGCCCTCCTCATAACATCAGGACTAACCATATGATTCCATTACAACTCTTCACAACTGCTAACCCTCGGCCTCCTATCAATATTCCTAGTTACACTCCAATGATGACGAGACATTATTCGAGAAAGTACATTCCAAGGCCACCACACACCAACCGTCCAAAAAGGCCTACGATACGGAATAATCCTCTTCATTACATCAGAAGTATTCTTTTTCCTGGGCTTCTTCTGAGCTTTCTTCCACTCTAGCCTAGCACCCACCCCAGAACTAGGAAACCAATGACCCCCAACAGGAATTACACCCCTCAACCCCCTCGAAGTACCGCTACTCAACACAGCCATCCTGTTAGCCTCAGGCGTCACCGTAACCTGAGCCCACCACAGCATTACAGAAGGAAACCAAAAACAAGCAATCCAAGCACTAACACTCACTATCCTACTAGGACTATACTTCACCGCCCTACAAGCAACTGAATACTACGAAGCACCATTTTCAATCGCTGATGGCGTTTACGGCTCGACCTTCTTCGTAGCAACAGGATTCCACGGACTTCATGTTATCATTGGATCCTCCTTCCTCCTAATCTGCCTCCTACGACTAATAAAATTCCACTTCACACCTAATCACCACTTCGGATTCGAAGCAGCAGCCTGATACTGACACTTCGTAGATATTATCTGACTTTTCCTCTACATAACCATCTACTGATGAGGATCCTGCTCTTCTAGTATATCCATTACAATAGACTTCCAATCTCTAAAATCTGGTATAACTCCAGAGAAGAGCAATAAACATAATCATATTTATACTGATCTCAACCCTAACCCTCAGCTCAGCCCTAACCACATTAAACTTTTGACTCACCCAAATAAATCCTGACTCAGAAAAACTATCACCTTACGAATGTGGGTTTGACCCATTGGGATCCGCCCGACTCCCGTTTTCAATCCGATTCTTTCTTAGTAGCCATCCTATTCCTTCTATTTGACCTAGAAATTGCTCTCCTACTACCTCTTCCATGAGCCATTCAACTAGAATACCCAACCACCACCCTAATTTGAACCTCCATTATCATCCTCTTACTAACCTTAGGCCTCATCTACGAATGAATACAAGGAGGATTAGAATGAGCAGAATAAGAGAGTTAGTCTAGACAAGACAGTTGATTTCGACTCAACAAACCATAGGCCATACTATGACTTTCTACATGCCCCTTCTTCACCTAAGCTTTTACTCTGCTTTCGCTTTAAGTAGTCTAGGACTAGCCTTCCACCGAGCTCACCTTGTTTCCGCCCTTCTATGTTTAGAAAGCATAATACTATCAATATACATTGCCCTGTCAACTTGGCCAATCGAAAACCAAACACCATCCTTCGCTATCCTACCAATTCTCATATTGACATTCTCTGCCTGTGAAGCAGGCACAGGGTTAGCAATACTAGTCGCCTCAACACGAACACACGGCTCTGACCACCTACAAAACCTCAACCTCCTACAATGCTAAAAATTATTCTACCAATAACAATATTAATCCCAACGGCCCTCCTCTCACCCCTAAAACACCTATGAACTAACATCACAATACATAGCCTACTAATCGCCACCCTAAGCTTTCAATGACTAACCCCTTCATATTACCCTTACAAAAACCTCACCCCATGGACCGGAACGGATCAAACATCCTCTCCTCTGCTAACTCTATCCTGCTGACTTATACCACTCATAATCTTAGCGAGCCAAAACCACCTCCAACACGAACCACCTATACGAAAACGAACCTTTGCACTAACTTTAGTTACAGTTCAACCTCTCATCATCATAGCCTTCTCAGCCACAGAACTCATAATATTCTACATCTCCTTTGAAGCAACCCTAATCCCTACACTAATCTTGATCACACGATGAGGCAGTCAACCAGAACGCTTAAGCGCCGGTATCTACCTTCTTTTCTACACACTCATCAGCTCCCTCCCCTTACTCATCGCAATCTTATACTTACACTCACAAATAGGCACCCTCCACCTCCCCATACTAAAACTCTTTACATACCCCTCATCACCCCAACCAACTAACTACTGATCCACCCTCTCACTCAACATAGCTTTACTCTTAGCCTTCATAGTAAAAGCCCCCCTATACGGCCTTCACCTCTGACTCCCCAAGGCCCATGTAGAAGCACCCATTGCAGGATCCATACTTCTAGCCGCCCTACTTCTTAAACTAGGAGGATATGGCATCATACGCATCACTTACCTCATAAATCCATCTCAAAGCAACCTCCTCTCTTACCCATTCTTAACCTTATCCCTATGAGGAGCATTAATAACCAGCTCCATCTGCCTACGCCAAATTGACTTAAAATCCCTCATCGCCTACTCCTCTGTAAGCCATATGGGACTAGTTATTTCCGCATGCATAATTCAAACACACTGATCCTTCTCTGGAGCCATAATCCTCATAATCTCCCATGGCCTAACCTCCTCAATACTATTCTGCCTAGCTAATACTAACTATGAACGCACACATAGCCGCACCCTTCTCTTAACTCAAGGACTTCAACCTCTTCTTCCCATAATAGCCACCTGGTGACTACTAGCTAATTTAACAAACATAGCCCTACCCCCCACCACTAACCTTATAGCAGAGCTAAACATTATAGTTGCACTATTCAACTGATCCCCCATCACTATCATCCTAACCGGAACCGCTACCCTGCTAACCGCCTCATACACACTCTTTATACTATCAACAACTCAACGAGGAGTCCTTCCCCCCCACATCAAAACACTTCAAAACTCAACCACGCGAGAGCACCTCCTAATAACCATACATCTTCTTCCAATACTCCTCCTAATCCTAAAACCAGAGCTAATCTCAGGACCCCTCTCATGCAAGTATAGTTTAAACCAAACATTAGACCGTGACCCTAAAAATAGAAGTTAAACCCTTCTTACCTGCCGAGGGGAGGTTCAACCAACAAGAACTGCTAACTCTTGTATCTGAGTCTAAAACCTCAGCCCCCTCACTTTTAAAGGATAAAAGCAATCCACTGGTCTTAGGAGCCACCCATCTTGGTGCAAATCCAAGTAAAAGTAATGGAAACAACCCTACTCCTCACTACCCTAACACTCCTCACCCTAATAACCACCTTAACACCTACACTCCTCCCCCTCTTCTATAAAAACTTCCAAAACTCCCCCAAAACCATTACTATTACTATCAAATCTGCCTTCCTAATTAGCCTCCTATCGGCCATACTATTTATTCAATCAGGGCTTGACAACATCACCTCACACTGAGAATGAAAATTTACCATAAATTTTAAAATCCCATTAAGCTTCAAAATCGACCAATACTCTATACTCTTCCTTCCCATCGCCCTATTCGTAACCTGATCCATCCTCCAATTTGCAATATCCTATATATCATCAGATCCACATATCACAAAATTCTTCTCCTACCTAACAATCTTCTTAACCGCAATACTAACACTAACCCTAGCCAACAATCTATTCCTCCTTTTCATTGGATGAGAAGGCGTTGGCATCATATCTTTCCTACTTATTAGCTGGTGACACGGACGAGCAGAAGCTAACACAGCAGCCTTACAAGCCGTTCTCTACAACCGTATTGGTGACATCGGACTTATCCTAAGCATAGCATGACTCGCCTCAACCCTAAACTCCTGAGAACTTCAACAAATAACCTCCCCCACAAAAACCCCAACCCTCCCCCTACTAGGCCTCATCCTAGCTGCCACAGGAAAATCAGCCCAATTCGGCCTTCACCCTTGACTACCAGCCGCCATAGAGGGCCCCACCCCAGTCTCCGCCCTACTTCACTCTAGCACAATAGTAGTTGCCGGAATCTTCCTACTCATCCGCACCCACCCCCTCCTCACTAATAACAAAACTGCCCTCACCCTATGCCTCTGCCTAGGTGCTATATCTACACTATTTGCCTCCACTTGCGCCCTTATACAAAATGACATTAAAAAAATCATTGCCTTCTCCACATCAAGCCAACTAGGGCTAATAATAGTCACCATTGGACTTAACCTCCCCCAACTAGCTTTCCTCCACATCTCAACACATGCCTTCTTCAAAGCCATGTTATTTCTATGCTCTGGATCAATTATCCACAGCTTAAATGGTGAACAAGACATTCGAAAAATAGGAGCCCTACAAAAAATACTCCCAACAACCACTTCATGCCTAACAATTGGAAACCTTGCACTAATAGGAACTCCATTCTTAGCAGGATTCTTCTCAAAAGACCTCATTATCGAAAGCCTCAACACCTCCCACCTAAACGCCTGAGCACTTCTCCTTACACTTGTAGCCACAACCTTCACCGCCACATACAGCATCCGAATAATCCTCCTAGTACAAACAGAATTCACCCGCATTCCAACCGTCACCCCAATAAATGAAAACAACCCACAAATCACAAATCCAATCACCCGCCTAGCACTAGGAAGTATTGCAGCCGGCCTACTCATCACATCCTACATAACCCCCACACAAACCCCCCCAATAACAATACCTCTCCTGACAAAAACCACAGCCATACTAGCAACAGCCCTAGGCATTATCATTGCCTTGGAAATCACAACCTCAACCCACACTACAACTCAACCCAAACAGAATGCCTACTCGAACTTCTCTTCTACACTAGGATACTTTAACCTCCTTATACACCGCCTAACCTCCTTCTTCCTACTAAACACAGGACAAAAAATTGCCAACCACCTAATCGACTCCTCATGACTAAAAAAAACAGGACCAGAAGGGCTCGCCCTCCTACAAATTACAGCAACCAAAACCTCAACTACACTACACAAAGGACTAATCAAAACGTACTTAGGATCATCCGCACTATCCATCCTAATCATCCTAATACTCCTCTAACCTAAACTTAATGGCCCCCAACATACGAAAATCTCACCCACTGTTAAAAATAGTAAACAACTCTCTAATTGACCTACCAACCCCCTCAAACATCTCCATCTGATGAAACTTTGGATCCCTACTAGGAATCTGCCTAGTAACACAAATCCTAACCGGCCTACTCCTAGCCACACACTATACCGCAGACACCTCCCTGGCCTTCTCATCTGTAGCAAACACATGCCGAAACGTACAATACGGATGGCTAATCCGCAACCTACACGCAAATGGAGCCTCATTCTTCTTCATCTGCATCTATCTCCACATCGCCCGAGGCTTTTACTACGGTTCATACCTGTATAAAGAAACCTGAAACACCGGAATTATTCTTCTACTAACCCTCATGGCAACAGCCTTCGTCGGCTATGTACTACCATGAGGCCAAATATCATTCTGAGGAGCTACAGTCATCACAAACCTATTCTCCGCCATCCCATACATCGGGCAAACCCTCGTAGAATGAGCCTGAGGTGGATTCTCCGTAGATAACCCCACCCTAACCCGATTTTTTGCCCTCCACTTCCTCCTCCCGTTCATAATTTCAGGCCTAGTCCTTGTCCACCTCACCTTCCTTCACGAATCAGGATCAAACAATCCACTAGGTATCTCATCAAACTGCGACAAAATCCCATTTCACCCATACTTCTCCCTAAAAGACCTTCTAGGATTTATAATCATACTCCTCTTACTTTCTACCCTCGCCCTATTCTCACCTAACTTACTAGGAGACCCCGAAAACTTCACCCCCGCAAACCCCTTAGTAACCCCCCCTCACATCAAACCAGAATGATACTTCTTATTCGCATACGCAATCCTCCGCTCAATCCCCAACAAATTAGGAGGCGTATTAGCCCTAGCTGCCTCAGTACTAATTCTATTCCTAAACCCCTTCCTCCACAAATCCAAACAACGAACCATGACCTTCCGCCCAATCTCTCAGCTCCTATTCTGAACCCTAGCCGCCAACCTATTTATCCTAACATGAGTGGGAAGCCAACCAGTAGAACACCCATTCATCATCATTGGGCAGCTAGCCTCACTAACCTACTTCACCATTATCCTAATCCTATTCCCCATCATCTCCTCTCTAGAAAACAACATCCTCAAATAACTCTAATAGTTTACAAAAAACATTGGTCTTGTAAACCAAAGAGCGAAGGTATCTCCTTCTTAGAGTTAACTCAGAAAAAGAGGACTAAACCTCTATCACCAACTCCCAAAGCTGGCATTTTAAATTAAACTATTTCCTGCCCTAAACAGCCCGAATAGCCCCACGAGACAGACCTCGCACGAGCTCTAACACAACAAACAAAGTCAACAACAACCCTCAACCAGCCACCAAAAACATCCCCACCCCACAGGAATAAAATAAAGCCACCCCACTAAAATCCAACCGAACAAAAAAAACCCCCGCACTATCAACAGTACCCACACTTAACCCCCCACCCCCTCACCCTCAAACAACCAACCCCACACCAACAACCAAGACAAGTCCTAAAGCATACCCCACCACACGCCAGCCACCTCAAACTTCAGGGTATGGATCAGCTGCTAACGACACAGAGTACACAAAAACCACCAACATCCCCCCTAAATACACTATAAAAAGCACCAACGACATAAAAGAAACCCCCAAACTCACCAACCATCCACACCCCACAACAGATCCAAACACCAACCCAACAACCCCATAATGAGGAGACGGATTAGAAGCCACTAACAGCGCAGCTAAAACAAAACCTACCCCTAAAAGCAACATAAAATAGGCCATAAGATTCTTACTTGGGATCTACCCAAGGTCTATGGCCCGAAAAGCCATCGTTGGCGTCTCAACTATAAGAACCCATGGCGCTGAAGATGCCAAGACGGGCACTACCCCCAAGGACAAAAGACTTAGTCCTAACTACCATCAATTGGACCCCCCCCTACCCCCCCCTCAACCGGGGGCTTATTTTAGTCCTTTATGCACTATGTATACTGTGCATATATAATGGTCGCCAATGCATTATATTAGTCCTTTATTAACTATTATATGCATGTCAAGAGGACATTACATCAATTCCTGACGGATTATTACATGAATGTTACAGAGATACCACATTAATCCCCGAAAGATTATCACGTTCATGTTAAGAAGACATTATATCAATTCTCAATAGACTATTACATGTATGCTCTAAAGATATTACATGTATGCTCGATTCACATACTATTAATTCCTATAAGATTAACTATGTAATTCTCTCTCAGACATATTAATTAATTCTCCTAAGACTAAACATGCAATTATTCTAAAGACACTCTATGAAGTTTATAGTCAAGCTATCTAGTTAATGTTCTGTCCCATACCTAGCATAAACGGATAAACCCCTGGTACCGCTCGGTCTCGTTTCAGAGGAATGGTTCCATCATTGCTAGAGACAATGATAAGTGAATGGATCGGGTCCAGATTTCGACACTCTTTGCATTGTTAAAACTCAAGCGTACGGTAAGCATTCAGGTAATGAACCGAGTCCCCCGGTTTTTATTGGTCTGAGTGCCCGGGACCTAATCAGTTTCTCGGGTGTGCTCTTTCAGGTACAACGGCTGTCTGTTAATCTGGCCCTTCTCTTATAAGACGTGTCACCCGGTGCGAGAAGAGTGTCCTCTATCGACCAGCTTCAGGATCATTCTTTCCCCCTACACCCTAGCCCTTCTTGCTCTCCAAACGTGCCTCTGGTTCCTCGGTCAGGGCCATGAACTCATTAATCGTGCTCACTATTATCTTCAAAGGCATCACTTCTAGTCTGCGTACACTTTGCCGCATGTTCGGATCACTCAAGCGTCTTATCTCTTTTGGTTTTTTTTCTCTGGGCGTTTCAACTCACATTTCCTTTCTGTCGAGAAAAGTCAGTTTCTTGACGTGGACACAAATGCGTTGCGGCCTATTCGTGGTCCTCAGGCGTTAATTAATGATTTGGTTTTATATGTTAGGCAGTCTCACCGTTGCCCTGATGCACTTTGTCATGCATTTGGTTATGGTATTCTCACGGTCTATTATACATGGTGTTATTCAGTTAATGGTTACAGGACATAATTTTCATACTTTACTTCCTCTAAATTACCAATAAACATCAAACAGACATTAAACAAAGCTGATAAATTCGAATTAACCTTTGTTAAATTTGACAAACAAACAAACTCACCGCCTGTTTAACGATTTAATCTTCTAACAAAGTTTGTTACTTAAACATACAAAACTCAATCCTATATTTCCATATTCCATCTATAAACCAACGTTTAATTATTTTGTTTACAAACTTATCACACCCATCACCACCTTTTATCCCATTCACCACACTCACCACACCCTATCAACATCCATCTCTCCCCCTAACATCCAACCCAACCCTGCCCAAAAACCAAACACCATAATCACAGACAAACAAAATAAGCAACACTTAACTT